ATTTCATTCTCATTCCAATTTTCTATTTCATTTTTGATGTATACGTTCCAACTCCAATCCAACAAAGAGTATACTAATAACATAAAATAAAAGACCAACAAAACCAAGCAAGGCTTCTTTATTTTCTTATTCTTAGTAAAGGTAAAGCTTGAATAGTCGACTTAACCTTACCTTTTTTACATCTCACTTATACTTGTTTGGCTCTCTGTATGCCCTAGAGAATACCGGTTATATAATACCTTCTAATTCTATATACAAAATTCTCTGTATCTGTATATGTATAAGTAGAAGAATTGTATAAGGAAGATAAGATGATAGGTTATAGAAAAGAACAAGTGAAAAAAAAGGATGAAAACCTAATGATAGGTATTTCCGATCTAATCAAAAATGGTTTTTTGTATGGATAAAAGATCTCCCTATGTTATACTATTCAATTCTCAACGAGAAATTGATTTGATAGATCGGAAATTTTTATTCATAATATTGATCTGATTCAGTATCATCAGGATACAATTCATCCCATTGAATTTACAGGAATCAAATTTAGAATCTCTATGGGATTAGATCCCGAGTTAAGTTATTGCGAAAAAAAAAAGATTAGATTATGGAAGTCAATATTCTCGCACTTATTGCTACTGCATTGTTTATTCTAATTCCTACTGCTTTTTTACTTATCATCTATGTAAAAACAGTTAGCCAAAATGATTAATTTGAATGAAACTTGAATTATTGGTTCTTAGCAGTTCAATTCAATGATTCAAGAAATGAAAGAAAAAAATGGAAACTATAATATAAATAAGTCAAGTCTTAAATGAAATGATTGCGCTGAGCTGGAATCAGAATAGAAGTAGCTTATTAACTATCTAAGCTAGTGTGGTAGAAAGAACTATATATTATAGTTCTTTCTACCACACTAGCTAGTATTGTATACTAATATTAATATAGGCTTCATATAGATAAAATTCCAATATGTATATATTAGATGTACATATAGATAAGATAAAACTCTAATTAGATTTCTTTTTTTTCATCTCAAGAAGTCATCGATTGCACAATTAATGGATGATCCGCGGAGTTATATGATAACTTCTTCGGATTTGGAAAAGGGGGTTAGGGTAAAGTTGGTCGTTTTTCATGTTGAAACAAAACATGAGATGAGTCAAAAAATTCTAATTTCTAGAAGTTTAAAACAAATGTACTAATCGTTTCGCTTACAGTGGAAATAAAATATATAGTGTTATAATAACGTAACGGCTTTTCTTTTAGAAAAAAAAAATATGGACTATTTAGTCAAAATTAGGTTGGAAAGAATCTCCTATTATTATTATGCGTAGATTTTAGTTTTTAGTTTCAAAATACAATTATGATAATGATTTATTACTTTATTCCAGTACAATTTTGAATACTTTTTTTAAGGTAAGGTTTCGTAAAACGATCAATAAAGAATTGATACAGTTCGATTGAGCAATCAATTACTCAATTTAGTATTTGTAGTGCCCACAGCACTAGAGTCCACTCCTTCCCCATACTACAAGTGAAAGGGAAAATGTAAAGACGACCATTAAAGCAGCCCAAGCAAGACTTACTATATCCATGTGAATTATGTCCCCTATTTTTATGAAGGAATTATTCTATTATTATTTAATAATCATAGTGGAATCAATGGCACAGAGTCAAAATAGGATTCTGACTTAAGACTATTGATGAACCAAATTAATTCAATGAATACATTTGCAACAAGTTCAATATTTTAGGATTTCCGGTAGAATCAGGAAGTATTAAGTACAAAATGCGCGCCTTTTCTATATTTCTATAGATAACTATATATCAGATACCTCTATTTTCTATTTGATCTAAGCTTACTGTCTTTCTATGAAAGAATCGGTAGAACCCACTGCTACTATTACTACATACATATATTCTTTTTTTTTTTCATTTTTACCTTTACTCTATACTATATTACTCTATACTATAATAGTTGACTAACTATTCTGATTGTATGTCTGAGCACTCATAGCCTTTCGTGAGTTTAAATACAAAGTATCTTCGTGCCTTTCCACACGCCCTAAATTTATTTCCCATCATTGTACCCAATCTAATTTAATATCCAACAGAGTCACGAGACGCTACTTAAAATTAAAAATTGTTTAAGAAATTTTGATATGCTAGTCTTTTGTATAATCTTTTCTTCGATTTTAATAGTAAAAATGGGGTGCCTCTTAGGAATCTTTGTATATCTATATTTCCGACCTTAGTTCTTAAATTCCATTCTGGAATTGATTCTAACCTTTTTTTTTAATTTTGAAAAATAAATGGTGAGAATCAATCATTACCAATCATTAAATTAATAACTGAGGTTTTTGCTTCATCCCTATTACTTTGGGGTAAACTCAGATTTTAAGAAAAAAAGTTATAGTCTTTTCTAAAACCTATGCTATAGTTTAGAAAAATCAAGTATTGACATGCCCACTTAGTTCTTTGCCTACGCTTCTTGCGGAGCAATAATTCATCAAATTAGATCGGCAGAATAAGAAATCCAAAATCTTTTGTTGATCAGGCGACACCCGGATTTGAACTGGGGATAAAGGATTTGCAGTCCCCCGCCTTACCACTTGGCCATGCCGCCAAATTTGATCCAAAATAAAATGGATAAAAATATGATCCATATTCTATTTCTAATGCTAACTCTTTTTTTTATCTTGAATCCCGTTGTACTTAAATTCTTTTTTTTTTGGATCTGGTTTCTATTATTTTCTGCGATTTATTATATTTCAAAATATATATATTTATAATTTTATCTTCTCGTTTCTTTTCTATTGAGAGTAAAATTCTGGCGACAGACTGCAAAATTCAGGGCAAATTGGAACCATTAACAATTTACTTAAAATTAGTCTTTAAATTGAAATTAGTGAATGGTTCTTCAATTTTTATCGGAGATCCAATTTTATTTCCTTGAATGGAAAAAGAAAATTTATTTATGACTAAGCTCGTTTTTTTCAATAAAAAAGACTTTTCAATTTCAATTATAACAACATATATGTGTATATGTAAACCCCAAAACACAAATTGTTACCCAGATACCGAGATGGGTCTCTCTCTTATGTACATATCCCTAGAGAGAATTCTCATGTTTCAATTTTTCATTGAATAAATAGATTTAAATATTGAATAGAAAATATGAATTTTGGTGGAGTGTGATTCATGTTAATGTTGCCCCAGAAATTGCAAGAAAAGATGTGATATATGGATAGATAGCCGTATCAACATCTACTTACAATACTATTTTTTTTTGAGTCTATTTATATTAAGTTACAGAATTCAAGCGTATTCTATAAATTTCCCTCACTATCAAAACAAACCCGCCAATTCTTTTTTGAACATGAACTTCCATTTTTTTTGTTAAAAAGGGGGAAACTCTATACTACTTCTGATTCTTCTGTCTTTATCTCATTTATATAGATATATAGAGGAGATTCAATCTCAATCATTCCTTTTTGGGGTATCCCGTCGGATCGTAATATCATACTAATGTGTTAGGTAGAAGTTGGATCAATTTTGATATTCTATACAAGGCTCCATAAGTGTAAGTAACGGCATTTTTTTCAGAAATATTTTCTCAATTTATTTATAATTTATACCCGTCGAAAATTTGAACTTGCGCTCAAAATGTTCTTTATTCCGCCGTCCCGTCTCCGTTCATACGTTTGAAATAGATATATGGAGTTGACTAAAATTTTATGTGATTCAGTAAACAGAATATACATTCTATTATTGCTAGGGCGATCCATATGGTTCAATGAATAGTGAATCAATAATTGAATTTTTGCAATAAAAAGAAATAGGAAACTTAAGATTAAGATGTTTCGGAATGGAAATGAGGGAATGTCCACAATACCTGGATTTAGTCAGATACAATTTGAGGGATTTTGTAGGTTCATTAATCAGGGTTTGACAGAAGAATTTCATAAGTTTCCAAAAATGGAAGATAGAGATCAAGAAATAGAATTTCAATTATTTGTGGAAAAGTATCAATTGGTGGAGCCCCTAATAAAGGAAAGAGATGCTGTGTATGAATCACTCACATATTCTTCTGAATTATATGTCCCTGCGGGAGTAATTTGGAAAACCGGCAGGGATCAACAAACTGTTTTTATTGGAAACATTCCTCTAATGAATTCCCTGGGAACCTCTATAGTAAATGGAATATACAGAATTGTGATCAATCAAATATTGCAAAGTCCCGGTATTTATTATCGTTCAGAATTGGATCATAACGGAAATTCTATTTCTACCAGCACTATTATATCAGATTGGGGAGGAAGATCGGAATTAGAAATTGATAGAAGAACAAGGATATGGGCACGTGTAAGTAGGAAACAAAAAATATCTATTCTAGTTTTATCATCAGCTATGGGTTCAAATCTAAGAGAAATTCTAGATAATGTTTGTTACCCTGAAATTTTATTGTCTTTCTCGAATGATAAGGAGAAAAAAAAGATTGGATCAAAAGAAAATGCCATTTTGGAGTTTTATCGACAATTTGCTTGTGTCGGCGGGGATCCGGTATTTTCTGAGTCCTTATGTAAGGAATTACAAAAGAAATTTTTTCAACAAAGATGTGAATTAGGAAGGATTGGTCGCCGAAATATGAACCGGAGACTGAATCTTGATATACCTCAGAACAATACATTTTTGTTACCACGAGATCTATTGGCTGCTGCGGATCATTTGATCCGAATTAAATTTGGAATGGGTACATTTGACGATATGAATCACTTGAAAAATAAACGTATTCGCTCTGTAGCAGATCTGTTACAAGATCAATTCGGATTGGCTCTTGTTCGTTTAGAAAATTCGATTCGAGGAACTATATGTGGAGCAATCCGACATAAATTGATACCGACTCCTCAAAATTTGGTAACTTCAACTTCATTAACAACTACTTATGAATCCTTTTTTGGCCTACACCCTTTATCTCAAGTTTTGGATCGAACTAATCCATTGACACAAATTGTTCATGGGCGCAAATTGAGTTATTTGGGTCCTGGAGGATTGACGGGACGAACTGCTAGCTTTCGAATACGAGATATCCACCCGAGCCACTATGGGCGTATTTGCCCAATTGACACGTCTGAAGGAATCAATGTTGGACTTATTGGATCTTTAGCTATTCATGTGAGGATTGGTCCTTGGGGATCTATAGAGAGTCCGCTTTATGAAATGTCTGAGAGATCAAAAGAGGCACAGATAATTTATTTATCACCAAATAGAGATGAATATTATATGGTAGCCGCCGGAAATTCTTTGGCCTTGAATCGGGGTGTTCAAGAAGAACAAGTTGTTCCGGCTCGATACCATCAAGAATTTTTGACTATTGCATGGGAACAGATTCGTTTTAGAAGTATTTTTCCTTTCCAATATTTTTCTATTGGAGCTTCCCTCATTCCATTTATCGAGCATAATGATGCGAATCGGGCTTTAATGAGTTCTAATATGCAGCGCCAAGCAGTTCCTCTTTCTCGATCCGAGAAGTGCATTGTTGGAACTGGGCTGGAACGCCAAACGGCTCTAGATTCGGGGGTGTCTGTTATAGCTGAACGCGCAGGAAAGATCATTTATACTGATACTCACAAGATCATTTTATCAAGTAATGGGGACACTATAAAGATTCCATTAGTTATGTATCAACGTTCCAACAAAAATACTTGTATGCATCAAAAACCTCAGGTTCAGCAGAGTAAATGCATTAAAAAGGGGCAAATTTTAGCGGATGGGGCGGCTACAGTTGGTGGGGAACTTGCTTTAGGAAAAAACGTATTAGTAGCTTATATGCCGTGGGAAGGTTACAATTTTGAAGACGCAGTACTAATTAGCGAACGGCTGGTGTGTGAAGATATTTATACTTCTTTTCACATACGGAAATATGAAATTCAGACTCATGTGACAAGTCAAGGTCCCGAAAGAATTACTAAGGAAATACCCCATTTAGAGGTTCATTTACTCCGAAATTTAGACAGAAATGGAATTGTAATGCTGGGATCTTGGATAGAAACCGGCGATATTTTAATAGGCAAATTAACACCTCAGATAGCGAACGAATCCTCGTATGCCCCCGAGGATAGATTATTACGAGCCATACTTGGCATTCAGGTATCCACTTCAAAAGAAACTTCTCTAAAACTACCTATAGGCGGAAGAGGTCGAGTTATTGATGTGAGATGGATCCAGAAAAAGACGGGTTCCAGCTATAATCCAGAAAAGATTCGTGTATATATTTTACAGAAACGTGAAATCAAAGTGGGTGATAAAGTAGCTGGAAGACATGGGAATAAAGGTATCATTTCCAAAATTTTGTCTAGACAAGATATGCCCTACTTGCAAGATGGAACACCTGTGGATATGGTCTTCAATCCGTTAGGAGTACCCTCGCGAATGAATGTAGGACAGATATTTGAATGTTCGCTCGGGTTAGCAGGGGATCTACTAAAGAAACATTATAGAATAGCACCTTTTGATGAGAGATATGAGCAAGAGGCTTCGAGAAAACTAGTGTTTTCCGAATTATATGAAGCCGGTAAGCAAACAAAAAATCCATGGGTATTTGAACCCGAGTTTCCGGGAAAAAGCAGAATATTTGATGGAAGAACAGGAGATCCTTTTGAACAACCTGTTCTAATAGGGAAGTCCTATATCCTAAAATTAATTCATCAAGTTGATGATAAAATCCATGGACGTTCGAGTGGGCATTACGCACTTGTTACACAACAACCCCTTAGAGGAAGGGCCAAGCAAGGGGGGCAACGAGTAGGGGAAATGGAAGTTTGGGCTCTAGAGGGATTTGGTGTTGCTCATATTTTACAAGAGATGCTTACTTATAAATCTGATCATATTAGAGCGCGTCAAGAATTACTTGGTGCTATGATCATTGGAGGAACCGTACCTAATCCTGAGGATGCCCCAGAATCTTTTCGATTGCTTGTTCGAGAACTACGATCTTTGGCTCTGGAACTGAACCATTTCCTTGTATCTGAGAAGAATTTTCAGATTAATCGGAAGGAAGTTTGATCCGAATGAATCAGAATTTCTATTCTATGATCGACCGGTATAAACATCAACAACTTCGAATTGGATTAGTGTCTCCTCAACAAATAAGGGTTTGGGCCAACAAAATCCTACCAAATGGGGAGATAGTTGGAGAGGTGACAAAGCCCTATACTTTTCATTATAAAACCAATAAACCGGAAAAAGATGGATTGTTTTGTGAAAGAATCTCTGGACCCATAAAAAGTGGAATTTGTGCTTGCGGAAATTATCGAGTGATCGGAGCGGAAAAAGAGGACCCGCAATTTTGTGAAGAATGCGGGGTGGCATTTGTTGATTCTCGGATACGAAGATATCAAATGGGATACATCAAACTCGCATGTCCAGTAACTCATGTGTGGTATTTGAAACGCCTTCCTAGTTATATCGCGAATCTTTTAGATAAGCCCCTTAAGGAAT